CAGTTCTTTAAAAGATCTATCAGATTATGGAGTGAATGGTTTGATCAATGGATATTCGATTCTTTCTTCAATATGGAATCGATTCATACCAATTCTTCTGTATTATGTATACAGGTTTATCCTTCATCTTTTCTGAAGTTAGAAGGATTCCTCTACCAATGTAAGACAATCAACTCCATTCGTTAGAACAACTTCCATCGAGTCTCTGCACCTATCCTTTTTTATTTTCGCTTTCTGAACCTTTGTTTGTTTTCGGAAAACGTGATTTGGCTCAGGATTACCCATTTTTATTAATTCCAGGGTTTCTCTGAATTTGAAAGTTATCACTTAGTAAGTTTCCATACCAAGGCTCAATCCAATTAAGTCCGTAGCGTCTACCGATTTCGCCATATCCCCCTTTTTGAGATGAAAATCTCATTGTGATCTCGTTCCCTTTTTTCTTTTATTTATATTTTTTCTTTCATTTATAGCGGAACAGTTGAATTCATTAGATAGATGGCGATTCCTGTCTCGAAAAAGTGTTTTCTCCTCTTTGTCTTTGATTTCTTGTCTATCTTCTTTCATATTCTATATCTATAGGAGGCTCCTATTCGGTCCAATCAAAAACTATTTTATCATTTCTGTATCCGCAATTCAATATAGGTGGATACATACCCTAAACATCTGTCTCTCTTCCACTCCTTTCCCCAAAAAATTTCGAATACTTGAACGGTCGATTCTTTTTTTTTTTTTTTATTATAAATTTAATTGTGATAAAAATTTTTTTATTATATATCGCTACATTAATTGTTATGTTCTATTATATATATATATATAATATTTAACAGTTATTTGAAATTCTATATTCTAGTCTTTAATCTTTAAATTATTAATTAATATATTCATAATCATAATAGCGAATATGAATAGCCAAGAATTTAAATAGTTAATAGCAAAATTCTGAGAGTGAATTCTTATGTATGTCGAATTTATGCTATGTGAGCCTGCTTAGCTCAGAGGTTAGAGCATCGCATTTGTAATGCGATGGTCATCGGTTCGATTCCGATAGTCGGCTTTTCTCTATTTATTTTATTCGATGTTTTACATGATTGATAATGCATCTTTGAAATCACAGAATATTGAAAAAAAAAGTGTCTTCCTCTTTTCGCAAAAGCCAATTATTTTTTATGTTATAGGAATTTCCAATTATCTAATAAAAAGAATCCTTTTCTTTTTCTATATATAGAATATAAAGATCTGGATATTTATCCAACTCATCTTTAATAGAATAATACTTCAGTAAATTTGTCTTTATTTAGAATTTAGTTCATTTTTAGTTTAGATTTATTCTGTAGAATGAAATTTCATCAATAAGAATTAATAATAATAATTAAATATAAATAAGAAGAAGGAGTCTTTATGTCGCGTTACCGAGGTCCTCGTTTCAAAAAAATACGTCGCCTGGGGGCTTTACCAGGGCTAACTAATAAAAGGCCCAGAGCTGGAAGTGATCTTAGAAACCAATCGCGTTCCGGGAAAAAATCCCAATATCGTATTCGCCTAGAAGAAAAACAAAAATTGCGTTTTCATTATGGTCTTACAGAACGACAATTACTTAAATACGTTCGTATCGCCGGAAAGGCAAAGGGGTCAACAGGTCAGGTTTTACTACAATTGCTTGAAATGCGCCTGGATAACATCCTTTTTCGGTTGGGTATGGCTCCGACTATTCCGGGAGCTCGCCAATTAGTTAACCATAGACATATTTTAGTCAATGGTCGTATAGTAGATATACCAAGTTATCGCTGCAAACCCCGAGATACTATTGCGGCGAGGGATGAACAAAAATCTAAAACTCTAATTCAAAATTCTCTCGATTCATCCCCTAATGAGGAATTGCCAAACCATTTGACTCTTCAAGCATTCCAATATAAAGGATTAGTCAATCAAATAATAGATAGTAAGTGGGTCGGTTTGAAAATAAATGAATTGTTAGTTGTAGAATATTATTCTCGTCAGACTTAAACCTAACAAAAATAAAAAAAAAACTAATAAGAATAAGGGTTCGACCCCATTTTGCTCCCTTTCGGCGAAGTAAATTAACCTAAGGTTAAGATAAATAAGGGTTTGATCCGTATTTTTCTTTCGTTTAGGTGTCATAGACCGAGAGGGATATTTTCATTCCTTGTCTACTCTTTTCTTTAACAGTCTTTTCCGTACCACAGCCATTAGGAATAGAGAATCCATATCAAAGAAAGGTCTAACTGTTGGAATAGTCGTATCCATTGCTATTTGATCTATTGTGATTAGTAAGATCGGTAAATTAGGTGAAGGTAAGGAGAGAGAGGGATTCGAACCCTCGGTAAGCAAAAGCCTACATAGCAGTTCCAATGCTACGCCTTCAACCACTCGGCCATCTCTCCTACATAATGATTATGATCAAAAACCGAAAATCGAGTGAATAGTGAATCATTCATATTAGATTATTGGGTAGGTACAAGCAATCAATTCTAACTAGAAA